GCTTACTGTCTGCTCTTGATTCAACACACTTCCACTGCAGTGTCCGAGTAGATACTGTTACTTTCTCTCGAACCATAGTAATATTATTTGATCAAATCATTGAATTATTTATTTCTCTTGAAATCTCTTCAATGGTTACACACGTCTTTTTTTGGGGGGCCTACAGCCATTATGTGGCATAGGGGTTACATCCCGTATGAAACTTAATAGTATACCACTTCTACGAATAGCTCTTAATGCCGCATCTCTCCCGAGACCGGGGCCCTTTATCATGACTTCTGCTCGTTGCATACCTTGATCCACCACTGTCCGAATAGCATTTCCCGCTGCGGTTTGAGCGGCAAATGGTGTTCCTCTTCTTGTACCCTTGAATCCACAACTACCGGCGGAGGACCAAGAAATTACTCGCCCTCGTACATCTGTAACAGTCACAATGGTATTGTTGAAACTTGCTTGAACATGAATAACTCCCTTTGGGATTCTACGCGCATTCTTACGTGAACCAATACGTCTATTTCTACGTGAACCAATTTTTGGTATAGGTTTTGCCATATTTTATCATCTCATAAATATAAGTCAGAGATATATGGATATATCCATTTCATGTCAAAACGGATCCTGGTTTTTTTACTGATTTTTTTGTACATCTGTATATCAGGTCCTTTAGATTTCGGGAGTCCTTTTTGATTTAAAACAATTATCCTTGTCTTTGTTTATGTCTCGGGTTGGAACAAATTACTATAATTCGTCCCCGCCTACGGATCAATCGACATTTTTCACAAATTTTACGAACGGAGGCCCTTATTTTCATATTTGTCACTCCTTTTCTTAATTCTGAATCTACTTAATTTAATTGGAAGAAAATAAATTTCTTAAAATTTTTAACTTCGAATTGTATCCCTACGAAAGAATGTTGAAATCAAAAAATCACCCAATTATTTGAGTCTTTACTTTTGAATATACTGAATATAATATTCAAATTATATTCCCTTTAGTTGAATCATAAGAACTTACCATAATTTTGTTAATTTATAGGGAGTATATGTATAAAATTACGTTGAACCTTTCCCGAAGCAAAACCTAGAATCAGATTGATTTTTGTTATCTAAACGAACTCGAAACATACATACCATTGGGACGTAGCTCAGTAATTAAACCTTCGCAAATCTGTTTTTGTTCTTTCTCTTGCATTCCAGGTAAAACGGCTTTGAAACATCAACTAATTAAAGAGGCATAATATTATAAACCTACCTTTTACTCTTTTTTTTCACAAATATGAAAATTTCGCATATGATTTGGCTATCAGAAAGATTACCATATATAACACAAAATTTCCCCGCCGATTCCTTCTATTCGAGCCTCTCGGTCTGTCATTATCCCTCGAGAAGTAGAAAGAATTACAATCCCCATTCCGCCTAAAATTCTCGGAATTCGTTGATAGTTAGAATAGATTCGTAGGCCGGGCCGACTGATCCGTTTTAAATTTAAAACAGTTCTATATGGTCCTTTCCTATTTCTTCTATGTCGTAGGGTTAAAACCAAAAAAAAATTATTGCTTTCCTGATGTTTTCTCACGTTTTCAATAAAACCTTCTCGTAAAAGGATTTTAACAATATTTTCAGTGATATTAGTAGATGGTATTCGAACTGTTCTTTTTTCATTCATGTCAGCATTGCGTATAGAGGTTATTATGTCAGCAATAGTGTCTTTACTCATGATAAACTAAGATTATTGTTGCCCCCGAATTTTGATATAATCAACATGCTCTATTTCTTTTTTTTTTTCTAAATTCATAAATATTTATGAATTTTAAAAGGTATATACGTGATATACAAACAATCTACTAATTAAAGTAATCCATTTCTTAAAGTAATCCATTTCTTAAAGTAATCCATTTCATTCAAATATTATAAACTATATCATGGTATTCCCTTATAATACTTCGGGTGCTAATGAAACTATTTTAGTAAAATTTAACTGTCTTAATTCCCGGGGGATCGCGCCAAAAATTCGGGTTCCCTTTGGATTTCCTTCTTGATCAATAACAACTGCAGCGTTGTCATCATATCGTATTATCATACCGTTGTCGCGTTTGAGTTCTTTACAAGTACGTACAATTACAGCTCGGATCACTTCTGATCTTTCTAGAGGTGTATTTGGCACTGCTTCTTTGATTACAGCAACAATAACGTCACCAATATGAGCATATCGTCGATTACTAGCTCCTATGATTCGAATACACATCAATTCTCGAGCCCCGCTGTTATCGGCTACATTCAAATAGGTTTGAGGTTGAATCATATCTTTTTTTATTGATTTTGTCTTTTCAATGTAAAGGGTGAAAAAAAAAAGAAATATTGTTTGTTCAAAACAAGAAACCTACAATTGTTTTTTTTTATCAAAAAAATTATTTCCTTTTGTTCTACATTTCTATCCTATACCGAAAGAATGAATTGAGTTCGTATAGGCATTTTTGATGCCGCTATTGAAATAGCCCTTC